TTTGAGGAAAAGATTCTATCATAATATTGAAATGATTCACCGGATTCCTCAAAAAGAGAATCCTTTCTTTTCAAGACTTTTCATTAACATTGGATCATATGCTTTATTTGAATTCTGATGAGAAATAAAAAAAAAAAAGAAAGAGTAAAATGATTTTTTCTTCATCGAATGACTATTCATCTATTAGTATTAGGTTTTCATAAAATAGGGGCATAAAGAATCTATGAAAAAATATTGGTTCAATTCAATGTTGTCTAACAAGAAGTTAGAACATAAGTGTGGACTAAGTAAATCAATGGATAGTCTTGATGCTCTTGGACATACCAGTGGAAGTAAAGAAACTATTCGAAAAGATGCGGATAAAAAGATTCCTAGTTGGGACAGTTATAGTTTCAGTAATATTCATTATCTAAATTATTTATTTGATAGCAGGAATCTTTGGAGTTTGATCTCTGATCATACTTTTTTAATTAGAAATAGTAATGGTGACACTTATTCTGTATATTTTGATATTGAAAATAAGATTTTTGATATTGACAATGCTAGTTCTTTTTTGAGTGAACTACCTAGTTATTTGAATAGTGGGTCTAATAGTAGTAATTACTACTATTATTATTATTCCATGTATGATACTCAATCTAATTGGAATAATCACATTAATAGTTGCATTGATAGTTATCTTCGCTTTGAAATCAGTCTTAATAGTGACATTTACAGTGATATCGACAGTTACATTTCTAGTTTCATTTGTACGGAAAGTACAAGTAGTCTTGAAAATGGAAATTCTAGTATCAAAACTAGTAGCAGTTATTTCAATATAAGAGAAAAATCTAAGGATTTTGATCTAAATACAAAATACAAAAAGTTATGGATTCAATGTGAGAATTGTTATGGATTAAATTATAAAAAATTTTTTAGTTCAAAAATGAATATTTGTGAATACTGCGGATATCATTTGAAAATGAGTAGTTCAGATAGAATTGAACTCTTTATAGATCCTGGCACTTGGGAGCCTATGGATGAAGATATGGTCTCTATAGACCCCATTGAATTTCATTCAGAGGAGGAACCTTATATAGATCGCATTTCTTTTTATCAAAGAAAAACGGGTTTAACTGAAGCTGTTCAAACGGGCGTAGGTCAACTAAACAGTATTCCCATAGCAATTGGAGTTATGGATTTTCAGTTTATGGGAGGTAGTATGGGATCCGTAGTAGGTGAGAAAATCACCCGTTTGATCGAGTATGCTACTAATCGATCTCTACCTGTCATTATTGTGTGTGCTTCTGGAGGAGCACGCATGCAAGAAGGGAGTTTGAGCTTAATGCAAATGGCTAAAATATCTTCTGCTTCATATGATTATCAATCAAAGAAAAAGTTATTTTATGTATCAATCCTTACATCTCCTACAACTGGCGGAGTTACAGCAAGTTTTGGTATGTTGGGAGATATCATTATTGCTGAACCTAATGCCTACATTGCGTTTGCGGGTAAAAGAGTAATTGAACAAACATTGAAAAAGACAGTACCCGACGGTTCACAAGCAGCTGAGTATTTATTCCATAAGGGCTTATTCGACCCAATTGTACCACGTAATCTTTTAAAAGGTGTTCTGAATGAGTTATTTCAGCTACACGGTTTCCTTCCCTTGAATCAAGATTCAAAAAAAAAATTTCAAAAAGATTGAAATTCTTCATTTTCAAATGGAAGTATAACATTAGCTTCAGTTATTTTTATTTGTAGCGAATACGCATTTAGTTCATTATAATGAAAAAAACAAAACTAAGAAGATGGTGTTTTCTTTGGAAACATCAGTTATAAGTGTAGTAAGAGTCAGAAGTTTTGGATAATGACTTTTTGGCCCGGATCCTTTTTTTATTCTATCTCTCTTCCTGATTATAAATAAGCATCCCTCTATCGACAAGATAAATATCGACAAGATAAAAAAGAATTTATTTCTCCTTCTGAGAAATTAGGGAAATAAAAATGATTTTTTCCGTTCTTTTGACATATTCATTATTCATATATAGAACAACGAAAAAGAGATAAAAAAATATATCGAAAAAATGAAAAGAAAATACTAAATAAAAAGAAAGAAGAAATCTCAAATCAAATAAAGAAAATAGAAATATTCAAATAACAAATAAGAAGAATATAGAATTTATTTAGTGAGAATTCACTAGGAATCCCTGTTTGTTGGATAAGATTGGTTAAAATTGGAAACTCATAAGAAAATCTTTTCTATCTTTACCTTTCAAAACAAAAAAGGTGTTTTGAAAGGTAAAGATAGAAAGACGATGAAGATAAGGATAGGAGAAGAAGAATCCAATTTATTAAAGGGGATTCTCATACATATTCATGTCGAAAGAGGAATAGGTATACTTCATTGAGTTCTACATTCGTTATTTATTATTAAATACTTCATATTCATATTATCTTAATATTCTTTCTAATTTCTTTTTAATAGATTAATATTAATAATATTAATAATGAATAGATAGACTTATTTAATGAATAGATAGACTTATTAGAATATATCTTTATAATGAGAATTTATAATAGGCACAAATATGAAATTGAGGTACCCATTCTATGATAGATTTGAACTTTCCCTCTATTTTTGTTCCTTTAGTGGGCCTAGTCTTTCCGGCAATCGCAATGGCTTCTTTATCTCTTTATGTCCAAAGAAATAAGATTGTCTAAATATGATGAAATCTCATCAATTTATTTCAACACTGGATCATCATATAGATACTTTTTTTAATGTATTAATGTAATATGGTAGGATATATGATATTTGGCCTTTCCGAAAACAAATGGAAGAGTTGTTTTGTTATGTATGCCGATGCATAATATACGGCATTAATGCATGTATATGCGGTTATAGCTTAATAAATTAAATGATGAAATTCAAAATGATCAGCAAATCTTTTTTGAAAAATCTTTTAAATAGAAACTCAATGTGTCTAACCAATTATTCCTAATGGTTCCTGTCGGAATGCTGCTAGTTGATGAAAGTTACTTCGGGATCAAGCAATAAAAGTCAAGTCAAATCCATTTGGGTTATTCTCTTAATTCCAATCAAATGCAACAGGATCTAGTATAGTATGAACTGGCGATCAGAACATATATGGATAGAACTTATAACGGGGTCTCGAAAAACAAGTAATTTTTGCTGGGCCTGTATCCTTTTTTTAGGTTCACTAGGATTCTTAGTGGTTGGAACTTCCAGTTATCTTGGTAAAAATCTGATATCCGTATTCCCGTCTCAGCAAATCCTTTTTTTCCCACAAGGGATCGTGATGTCTTTCTATGGGATCGCAGGTCTATTCATTAGTTCTTATTTGTGGTGCACAATTTCATGGAATGTAGGTAGTGGTTATGACCGATTCGATAGAAAAGAAGGGATAATGTCCCTTTTTCGTTGGGGATTTCCTGGAATAAATCGTCGCATCTTCCTTCGTTTCTTTATGAAAGATATCCAATCAATCAGAATGGAGGTGAGAGAGGGTCTTTTTCCTCGTCGTGTCCTTTATATGGAAATCAAGGGTCAAGGAGCCATTCCCTTGACCCGTACTGATGAGGATTTGACTCCACGAGAAATTGAACAAAAAGCTGCCGAATTAGCCTATTTCTTGCGCGTACCTATTGAAGTCTTTTGAAATGAACTGAAGAATAAATCTCAGCATGAGAGAAGGAACTTAATACATCTCAAAAGTGGGAAGACGTATATGGAACAATAACTATTTTGTATACGCATACACATGGTGTTCACTCTTTAGACTAGTAAAAGGTCTAATAAGTAATAAGTAAATAAGTATAGATTCATCAAATATCCTAACATGTCTTTTGTTTTCGTAAAACATAATTCCTCTTTTTAGGCCTTTGACTATCCCTGCGCTGCGGATAGACAGCAAAATCTTTCAAATTCGAAATGGAAATAAAAGAATTAAATAATCCGGTAGGGTTCGTCTTTAAATCCAAATTATATTTGTTAGTTCAAAAGGGTTTTCGAGTCTTCATTGAAAGGAATAAATGAAAGGGAAATTGGTTACAATTTTCTTAATTGTGATCTCTGGAATATGGAAAGAATATTTACTTTTTTTTCATTCGAAAAGAGCCTTTCTTGTATGTTCTATTCTAGATCCAAAGACTCAATTATTACACAAAAACAAAAATAGGAAAAGATTCATAGGTTTGATACCTTATTCTTGTTAGAGTTATAGGCTCTTGTTATATAATTCGTACTTCATAGAAATCTCAGATAGAATCGACCAATGAAACAGGTTCATTAACAATTCACATCACGGATACAGAATGAAAAAAAAGAAAGCATTGGCTTCCCTCCCATATCTTGTGTCTATAATCTTTTTGCCCTGGTGGGTTTCTCTCTCATTTAAGAAATGTCTAGAAACTTGGGTTATTAATTGGTGGAATACTAGGCAATCCGAAATCCCTTTGAATGATATTCAAGAGAAAAATGTTCTAGAAAAATTTATGGAATTAGAAGAACTATTCCTGTTGGACGAGATGATAAAGGAGTACTCGGAGACACATATGCAAAGGCTTCGTATAGGAATGCACAAGGAAACAATACAATTGGTCCAAAGACAAAATGAATCTCATTTCCATATCATTTTGCATTTCTCTACAAATCTAATCTGTTTCGCTATTCTAAGTGGTTATTTTTTTCTGGGTAATGAAGAACTTTTCATTTTAAATTCTTGGATTCAGGAATTTCTCTATAACTTAAGTGATACAATCAAAGCTTTTTCAATTCTTTTAGTTACTGATTTATGGATCGGATTTCACTCGACCCATGGTTGGGAACTAATGATTGGTTCGATCTACAATGATTTTGGATTGGCTCAGAATGATCAGATTATATCTGGTCTTGTTTCCACTTTTCCAGTGATTCTAGATACAATTGTGAAATATTGGATCTTCCATTTTTTAAATCGTGTATCTCCTTCGCTTGTAGTAATTTATCATTCAATGAA